ATAAAAAAACCCGCTTTCCACAATTTTATATATATCATCGAATTTAAATATCAGAATAGCTGATATAGTCATGATTCAAGGGGTCAGGTCCACTTACATTTTTTTAATATTAACACTATCCGTATTATCCGCTGAAAAAAAAAGAAGACTAAGACTTGATTTTCATGAAAAAGCCCTTTATCGGATTTGAACCGATGACTTACGCCTTACCATGGCGTTACTCTACCACTGAGTTAAAAGGGCCCTATTCAATTCATGAATTAGCCATTTTCTATTATGAGTCTACTACATATATACATATATGCAGTAGACTCATAATGGACAAAAAATTTGTATTTACCTAGAAAGTGAGTAAAATTTTTCTCGTTTTTGAATTTTCTGGCTTAGTGCGAGATAGTGATAGGCATATTCTATTGTATCTCAACGATAAAGGAAGCAATGAGTGAAAATGGAAGAAAATAAATTAAATGAAACTAAATGGGGTTTTACCTCCCCTACCCCCTTTTTCTGTCCGGCTAACCGTTGCCTGAACTGAAGGAATCCTATACTTCCTTTCGTTATATCGAATAGTATGGGATGCTTCATTCATGAAGCATCAACCCCCCAAAAAATGTTATGATTCTATAGAATCATAACATAGAAAGACTCTTCGGATCTAGCCATACCATTAGATTATATTGACAATTCCAAAAAACTGTTCATACTATCATCATAGTATGATGACGGTCGGGCGGATATGCCCCCATCGTCTAGTGGTTTAGGACATCTCTCTTTCAAGGAGGCAACGGGGATTCGACTTCCCCTGGGGGTAGGGTACTACAAAAGGAAGTTGATCATGGATTATCAATAAGCCTAGAATGAATTCTTCCTGGGTCGATGCCCGAGCGGTTAATGGGGACGGACTGTAAATTCGTTGGCGACATGCCTACGCTGGTTCAAATCCAGCTCGGCCCAAAAAATCACCGCTCCATGAGTATAATATAACCAATTTGTCCTACAGAAAGGAAATGCTTGATCTGTAGAAATGAAGGAAAAGGGTCATTTGCTCTATTTATATTTTTTTCTCATCTCATTGAAAGGTTGATTATCCACTTTTAACAATAAAAAAAAAGAATCACTAGTTACTAATAATCCGCGGCACTCTCGCTAAAGCCCGCGTTTATGTGGATATGATATCACTATATCATTCGTGTATCTGTTACGTTACAACATGACAATTCTTATGAAACCATAAGAATATGTATGCTATACACCTTGCTGGGATTGTAGTTCAATTGGTCAGAGCACCGCCCTGTCAAGGCGGAAGCTGCGGGTTCGAGCCCCGTCAGTCCCGAACTAGGATCCGATGAATTTCTCAATGCATTTCTCTATTTTTCGCGAAAGGGAAGAGGGGGAGCCGAATCGAATCCCCGGTGCGGGGAGGGGCATTTTTTTTTTCTTTTGTTTCGCATTTATCATCAGATAAATATGGGAATTTCCATTTCTTTTCCTAGCTCTTTCCCTAGTACTGATTGATAAGGGAGAGACATATGTCGATTAATCGGTAGTATTGCTATATTCAGTATTTTTTGTTCGAATATTTGATTTTTTATACTTAATCCTTTCTTTTTCCATCTCACTTATACTGTTTGTATCTGTGTATGACCCAGACAATACCAGTCATATGATACCTCATAATTTTATGTACATAATTCTATGTATATGTATGTATTAAGTAGGGAAGTTGTATAAGGAAGATAGCTAATAGGTTATAGAAAAGAAAAAGTGGAAAAAGGGTATGAAAATCTAATGATTGATGTGTATTTCTGATCAAATCAAAAATGATATTTTTGATTTAGTATGATAAAAGATCTTTCCTTTCTATGTTATACTACTACTATATTAATTATTGAATTTTCGACGATGAATTGATTTGATAGATCAGAAATTGTTATTCATAATATTGATCTGATTCAGTATCATCGGGATGCAATTAATCCCGTTGCATTTGCAGGAGTCAAATTTATCATCTCTATGGGATTAGATCCCGAGTTATTGCGAAACAAAAGAAGATTATATTATGGAAGTCAATATTCTCGCACTTATTGCTACTGCACTGTTCATTCTAGTTCCTACTGCTTTTTTACTTATCATCTATGTAAAAACAGTCAGCCAAAATGATTAATTTGAATGAAACTTGAATTATTATTAGTTCTTATCGATGATTCAAGAAATGAAAGAAAGGGATTCAAACTCTAAATCTTAAATGAAATGATTAGGCTGGAATCAGAAGTATCGTAGTAAGTATCTAAGCTGGTGTGGTAGAAAGAACTATATATATAGTTCTTTCTACCACACCAGCTATAGTATTGTTTTTATTATTATTATATATAGATCAAATTACAATATGTATGTACATATATTAGATGTACATATAGATAGCACTCTATTTCTTTTAGTTTGATTTACCATCTCAAGAAGTCATTGATTGAACAATTAACGGATGATCCGCGGAGTTAAGTTATACAGTAACTTCTTCAGATTTGTAAAAGGAGTAGAGCAGACCCTGTCCATTTTTCATGCTTAAACATGAGATGAATCAAAAAAAGCATAAAAACTTTTCTAGTAGTCTAAAACAAATGTTAAATGTGTGATATGTGGATCGCTCAACAGAAGAAAGATCTAATTTTATTATGTGTCGGATCTCTTTGGCCAATCACTAATCGCTTCGTTTCCGATAGAAAGAAAATAGGTATTGTCGTAATAGCAGAACGACTTTCTTTTAGAAAGGTAAAAGAAAAAGGAAAATAAATAAAGAAAAAAAAGAGTATTAGTTTTTCTTATTGTAATATCCATAATTATGATAAGAGCTGATTCACTAAAATAGAATATTTAGGAAAAATTAGGTTGGAAAAAATCGCCTATCATGCGTAGATTTGAGTTTCGAAATACAATTATGGTAATCATTCATTACTGTATTCCAGTACAATTTTGAAGACGTTTTTCTTTTTTTAGGGCTTCGCAAAATGATCAATAAAGAATTGATACGGTTCGATTGAGCAATTAGTAGCGCCCAGCCCTAGAGTCCACTCCTTCCCCATACTACAAGTGAAAGGGAAAATGTAAAGACTACCATTAAAGCAGCCCAAGCAAGACTTACTATATCCATGTGAATTATGTCCCCTATTTCTATGAAGGAATTATTCTATTATTGATTAATAATCATAGCGGAATCAATGGCGCAGAGTCAAAATAGGTAAGACTATTTATTGATGAACCAATTCAATGAATACACTCGTAACAAGTTTCTATATTTTAGGATTTCTGGTAAAATCAGGAAGCATTTAGTACAAATACGATGATACACGCGCCTTCTCCTTGGAAATAGCAAAGAAATGCTTCTATATGGAGCATGTAAGAATAGTAAGACCTATTGTTTGTTTTGATATTAATGCCTTTCCTTACTAAGCAAAAAGCATAAAAATATACCATCACGATAGATAACTATCTATCAGATACCTCTATTTCCTATTTGATCTAAGCTTACTGTCTTTCTTTCTGTGAAAGAATCAGGAGAACCCACCACCACTATTAATTAATACATTCTTTTTTTTTTTCAACTTTAACCTTTACTCTTTTAATACCAGACGGAGTCACGAGACACTACTTTGAATAAGGGTAATTTAAGAGATCTTGTTATTATAGTCTTTCATATAATCTCTTCTTCAATTCTAGTAGCAAAAACGGAGTGTCCCTTAGGAACCTTTGGATACCGAGATTTCCGACCTTAGTTCTGAATCCCGGAATTGACTCTCACCATTTATTTGATTTTTCAATTGAATCAAATAAATGGTGAGAGTCAATCATTAAATTAATAAGTGAGAGTTGCTTCATCCCTATTGATACCAATTTAGGCTACACCTAAATTTTGAGAAAAAAAAATGACAGTCTTTTATAAAACCTACGCCATGGGTTATCAAAATCGAGTATTGACACGCCCACTTAGTCCTTTGCCTCTGCTTCTTGCTCCGCAAGAATTCGTCGAATTAGATCGGCACAAGATAGGAAAGAAATCAAAAATCTTTTGTTGATCAGGCGACACCCGGATTTGAACTGGGGATAAAGGATTTGCAGTCCCCCGCCTTACCACTTGGCCATGCCGCCAAATTCGGCGCAAAATGGATAAAAATATTATCTATATTCTAATTCTATTACTCATTCCTTTTTTTATCTTGAATACCATTGTACTTATCCTTTCCTTTTTTAAAAATAAATTCCTGTTTGGATCTAGTTTAGATTCTTCTCTTCGATTGATTGTATCTTAAAATATACATCGCTTAAAAACATCCCTTCTCTTTTCTATTGAGAGTAGAAAAAATGGATTTCCGGTCACAGACTGCAAAATTCAGGACAAACTGGAACCATTAACAATTTACTTTGAATTAGCGAACGATTCTTCCATTTTTATCTCCAATGAAATTTTGTTTCATTGAATGGCAAAAGAAAATCAAATTGATTTATGACTAATCAGTATTCATTTTTTTTTTCAATAATCAATCCTTTTCAATTTCAATTATCAATTATAATAACATATATGTGTATATGTAAACCCCAGAACAGAAATTGTTACCCAGATACCAAACCGGATCTCTCTCTTATGTACATATCCCTATAGAGAATCCTCCTGTTTCAATTTTTCATTGAATATATTGAATAGAAAATACAAATTTTGATGGAGTGTGACTCACGTTGTCCCAAGTGAAATTACAATAAAAGATGTGATATATGGATAAAATGTATAGCCGTATCAGCATGTACTTAATAAAATAAATACAAGAAATACTATTCTTATTATATTTTATTCTTATTATATTTTATATTTATATTACGCAATTCAATCATATTCTATAAATTCCACTGACTACCAAAAAAAAAAGAATCCGCGAATTCTTTTTTGAACATGAAATTGAGTGTGTTAAAAAAAAAGGAAACTCTATACTACTTCTGATTATTCTGTCTTT